CGAACACAAAATGGATTCCATTTATACCATTATTATGATATCCCATATTCCAATCCAATTCGATTGGATACTAGAAAAAATAAATGAATTGGAAATTGGATCTAGTCGATGAGATAAAGACCTAATAATCAGAAAAATATAGAATTTCTTTTTTTTTTTTAGCACTTAACCTTTTCACTGATTCAATTGTTCAAAAAAGAATTCGAATTCGCACAAAGAAGAGAGAAAATTTTACCTATTTTTTTTAGTAAAATCTGTAAAATAGGATTGAGGTGCGTAATAAGGCTTGGATTTCTATTTATTAAACATGCGCAGATATAACTCTAGTCTAGCTATAGTTATCTATATGGATATAGATGTTTCTTCCTTTATTGAAGTCCTATTCATTCGGAACAGCCCATGTCGTGTTCAATTTTTTATTTTCTATTCAATCTATTTAAATTAAAATCTATTTAATGAAAAATTGTAAAAAAAAATGCAAGTACGAGAATTTCTTAAAAATTCTCTTATCTCTTATAGGCATTATATCTGTATAAGATACCCGATTAGATAATATCCGTGTAACAATTTATGTTCTAGGGTTTACATATACTGATAATTGCTGTTATAATTGAAATGGTATTTTTTTTTCTTGAAAAAGAAATACCGATTAGTTATGTCTCAATTTGTATTTTCTTATCTTATTAGGAAAAAACCCTTTTTTTGTAATTAAAATTGAAGAATCATTCATGAATTAAATTAATAGTTAATGGTTCCGATTTGTCCTGAATTTTAGCTTTTTTGACTGAAAATGCACGTTCTTTTTTTTTTTTCTATTGAAAAAAAAAAGGTCTAATGGGATTAAGGAAAACAAAATAGAAGATACAAGATACAAACAAATAGAAATAAATAAAAAAAAAAAGTTTAGAACCTCCTTTTTTAGTTTTTTGGGGAGTATTCTCATCTATTTTTTTGTATCATTTTGGCGGCATGGCCGAGCGGTAAGGCGGGGGACTGCAAATCCTTTTTCCCCAGTTCAAATCCGGGTGTCGCCTGATCGACAAAATAGCTTATTCCGTTTTGTTGATAGAAAACTTGACAATTTTTTTCCAGCAGAAGCAAGCGGGGGAAGGAGACTCTTGAGACTTCCTTGATTCTAAATTCTAAGCATCCATAGGTTTTTTTTTTAATAAAATTCTATAAATCCTTACGTCTCATATTCAAGAATTCAAGAAAGATTCTAGAAGTGAAAAGGAATCGGTAAATCTTCATATGATAGTTCTTGCACTACTAATGTAGTGTTTGTCTACTGACTGGGTCTTAAATTTAATTGGATAGGGATAGATATAGATCGGACAGAGAATCGAATTCCATTTTTAGTTGTGGAGGGGGCGAAAAAGACTTTGTATACAGACTCCTGAAAGTATATGAGCACTCCGACATTTCATTTATTTAATTTTAGTTAGATTGAATAGCTAATTGGCTTTTTTTTTTTTATTATTTCTATTTAAAATATTTATTTATAATATTTAAAAATAGAAAAAGAAAATCTATTTATAATAGAAATATTCAATATTCTAGATTATACAAATTTTAATATATTATATTTATTATTATTATTATATTCATATATTCATATTCAATTTCTTATTTATTCTTATTTAGAATTTATAAAAGAAAAATTCAAAAATAAATAAATTCAAAATAGGAAATTCAATTTCAATATTCTAATTCTATTAGAATTTCGAATTCTATTCTATGTTATTAATATATTAATATATTATTAATATTAATTAATAATTAAATTTTAGATTAATATTATTATATAAATATATTAAATATATTTATTTATATAAATATAATAAATATATTATTCAAAATTCGAATATATAATTCGAATATATATATATAATTTAGAATATATAAATAATATATTCGAATATATTATATATTCTATATAAATAGAACTAATATATAATATATATAAATAGAAATAAAATATTTTTGAATCATATTTTCGAAATTCAATTTTTTTAATTTAATTAAAATTAAAAAAGAAAAGAAAGAATTCTTTTCGGAAACCCCTAGTGAAAGAGTGAAAGAATTTATTCGGCTGTCTTCCCATTGTTTTACAGAGACAATCGAGAGACGGTAAGGATTAGATTAAATGGAAATAAGAATATGCGATGTGATCTATCTTGATTCTATATATCTTTTTGACTTAATGAAATCGAAGACAACAAAATCAAAATAACGCATAGGTCTTATTATTCCTACCTGTTAGTAACATTCATTCCCTTAATACTCCCAAGGGATATTTTGTTTGTACTTAATGTTTTCTGATTATACTAGAGATGATATACGAACTTGTTAGATGTTATAATTGGATTTATTGGATTCTAAGATCTATGATGTTAGGTCAGAATCCCCTTTTTACTCTGTGCCAGCGATTTCACTATTATTTATTTGATTTTTAGTGAACAATAAAAAAAAAATAAACTAATTCCTTCATATTGATAGAAATAGGAGACATAATTTACATGGATATAGTCAGTCTCGCTTGGGCTGCTTTAATGGTAGTCTTTACATTTTCCCTTTCCCTCGTAGTATGGGGAAGAAGTGGACTCTAAAAATACTACTAATTGAGTTGGGGGAAAAAACTAAAAGAAAACTGTATCCATCGTTTTCTAGATAATTTATGAAATTTTTTTTTCTAGTTAATTCATTAACTATTGAATTCATTGATTAAATAATTCAAAAATCATTAATTGAATAATTTTAAAATATCTAATCTACATTTCGGAATTATAGTATATTCGAATGGAATAATGTATTCTATGGATAATATAGAAATCGAAAAATCCTCTTTCAATTAAACAAATATTTGACTTTTTCCCATTTTCGTATTTTCAAAGTCAAGGTAATACAAATTAAAAATTCGATGAACTGGCTCTTACTAAAATGATATATGGACAATGAGGAACCGAGGAACCTTTTTTTTTTTTTTTTATCCCCCCCTTTTTTACTTTTTTCAAAGAGAAAAGAAATCCCTTTTTTATTAGTTATTAATATTAAGCACGAATAGACACTTTCTATAGGAAACAAAATGGACATAGTAGTTGTCTAAGGAGATACTACACAATAATAAGATCTTGCCCTTGCCTTAAGCGAGTCACATATTACGTGCTTATCGCTTGTTTTATTATTTGGTTTTTTTTTTATTTGAGTTTCGAAATTGGATTTATGTTTTTATTTCATATCATGGTTCAAACGTTAAAAATCGGTTTGGTTTTACTAATATTTTCGAAATAGGAAAAAGTTTCCTATAGAACCCCTAGATCATCTGTTAACTATTAAATTTCTTAATTTCAATTTAATACTTCTTCGAAATGCTAAAAAGATTATTTTAGTTAATATGATATAATCTGATACCAGGATTGGTCTTGAAAATAATAAGAAATCCATAAATAAATTCGAATCGGACGAAAAAGAGTTGCCTTTTGATTATTTCAGATTGATTGGAACCAATACAAATCAAATAGATGAAACAAAAAAAATTGGGACGCTAGGTGCATTACATATATGTGATTGATATTCTATATATATGAAGATAGATATTGTAAATAGATTCATATTAAACCTCTATCTTTATAGAGTAAAACTTTATACACTACAATAATAGATAGTATTATGGTAGAAAGAAATAGATTTTATTTCTTTCTACCATACTATCAGATTTCATAGAATACTGCTGATTCTAGTCCGATCATTTCATTTAAGAGTAAGACGCGAAATTGAAATCTGAAATCCCTTTTCATTTTATCTGCCATCATTGCATTGATAAGATCTAAGAAGTAAAGTTTAAGTCAAATTAATCACTTTGACTTACCGTTTTTACGTAAATTATAAGTAAGAAGGCAGTAGGAACTAGAATGAACAGTGCAGTAGCAATAAATGCGAGAATATTTACTTCCATAACATCATCGTTAGATTTCTCTTTAATTCACAATAATTCGGGATTTAATCCCATAGAGATGATAAATCTTTCGTCGGTAAATTCAATGGTATAAATTTCATCTCGATGATATCGAATCGGATCAATATCATGAATAACAATATCTGAACTATCAAATCGATTCATCGTCAAGAATTGAATAGTATAACATAGGAAGATCTTTTATCCATACCAAACCAAATTAAAAAAAAAATGGATTTCTGATCCACTCAAAAATTCCTTTCCTTTTTTCTAATATTCTTATCCTTCGATTAGTAATAGGATAAACATATATCAAAAGTTCAGTGTAAAATTGGAATGAGATTCTATTTGTTATTTTGACTCCCTTTCACAGAAGAAATGAATTGATGTATTTTTTTATTGGATTTCTATCCATCGGGACTGACGGGGCTCGAACCCGTAGCTTCCGCCTTGACAGGGCGGTGCTCTGACCAATTGAACTACAATCCCAAGAAAAAAGTGTACAGCATGCATATTCTTACGATTTCATTCAAACCCTTTCTATTTCTATTTTAGATTAGAATTGTCTTGTTCTAACTGGTGGAGGCGGGACTAATATGTTGATATTTATATAGATTTATATGGATATGCACTTTAGCAAGATCTACACAGATTACTAATAATCCGGTTGTTATTTCCAAATCGATTGAAAATAAATCTTTCAATAAATCCAATGAAAATAAAAAAATAAAAAGACTCTCTTTTTATTTCGACTTTATACTTTCAGATCTTGATATGAATCTAGATCATTAGCAAGATCTGAATTTGTGGAAAAAAATGGGTAATAAAATAAATAGAAATAGTGGTAGGGATGTAGCAGATTTTGATTCTTGTGTATCAAAGTTCATTGAGCATTTCCGGAGAACACCAAACGGTTACATCATTTCATGGTAGATCGGCGAATTATTGGGCCGAGCTGGATTTGAACCAGCGTAGACATATTGCCAACGAATTTACAGTCCGTCCCCATTAACCCCTCGGGCATCGACCCAGGAAAAATCAATTTTGAATCCTTATTGATAATCCACGATCAAGTTCCTTTCGTAGTACCCTAACCCTACCCCCAGGGGAAGTCGAATCCCCGCTGCCTCCTTGAAAGAGAGATGTCCTGAACCACTAGACGATGGGGGCATACTTGCCCGACCGCCATTATACTATGTTCATAGTATGAACAGTTTTTTGAAATTGTCAATATAATGTAATGATATGACTCGATCAGAAGGATCTTTCCGTTTTTCATAATTCCATAGAATTTTTTGATTCATCATTTTCGTTTTTAAATTGTTCATTCCAATTCCCACCCTAGAATTCTAATTCTATCTAATATCTAATAATAGAAAAAAAAAAAAGTAATACGAAATAGAGATAGGACTTTCGGGGAATGATTGGTTTGCCGGAAAAAAAAAGGCGAGGGGTTTAAACTTCATTTCTTTCACTTTCATTCTCACACTAAGCCGGGAAATTAAAAAAACGATAATAAAAATCTGGAAATCCGGGAAGAGGGATAGGGATTAACAAGTTATTGAAAAAAGGTTTTTTTGATAAGAATTTGGTTGAGAGACAAATTGAATCCGTTTATCAACAATTCGATCAAAAATCTTGTATCTATGTTTTGAATTGGTGGATATATGTATCAATCAAATGAATTTCGTTAGGATGAGGATCAATTCAAATTGAATCGTTTTTGAAATAATTCATTCCATTGATATTTTGAAACTCGAATATCAATAAACCCATTTTACCTATACTATACTCACTAGGTAAATCCTATTTCTTGTTCCTTAATGAGCCGCTATGCAGATAAAACGTATCTATGTACATTTATTCTAATTTCATATAACTTTTAGAATAAGTATATAGTATTTTTATAATAAGTATATAGTATATTATAATAAGTATATAGTATATGCAGTAATAAATATATGCATTAGACTCATAGTGGCTAGTTCCTTGTTCGGGAATTGAACCAAAGGGGGCCCTTTTAACTCAGTGGTAGAGTAACGCCATGGTAAGGCGTAAGTCATCGGTTCAAATCCGATAAGGGGCTTTTTTTTTTCTTTTTTCATAAAACTCCAGCGGTAGTATTCATATTTGAAGAGAGAATAGAGATATTGTTCATATTTGGAATAAAAAAAACTAAGGAATCGTAGAATTTCATTAGAAATCATTAGAAAATGAAATTCTGAATTCTAATAAATTCTCGTTATCATTCTTAGGAAGTAGAACATTTTTTTTATTATTTTGATTATAATGAATGAATAATGATAAGTTATCCCCTTTAATTTCCGGATATTCCTATTTTCTATTATTCCAATCAAAAGAAATCGGAAAGATTCTAAATCAACAAAAGAAAAAGTAAGTCGACCTAACCCATTGAATCAGAACTATATCAACTATTCTGATATTCAAATTCGATAGAGATGAAAGATCTTTTTTTTATTTCATTTTTTATATTTTTAGATTTGTTTGATTTGGACTCCGCAAGAATCTGTCGATATTTCTAATTAAATCTTTTTGTTCTTAGAGGTTGTATAGGAAAAATTTGCTATTCCCTTCCTCCACGGAGAAAGGTTTATTCCAAGTCCCAACATACAAATAATTTTTCATTTTCAATATCTTTCAGAATACAAGAAAAGATCAATTTACTCTATTCTATTATTTATAGAATATTATATTATTTAGATAGGATATATTATTTAGATAAGGTATGATATATCTATATAAAACTAAAAGAAATCTATCAAATCGTGGCTTCACGTATCCAAAATTTTCATATCGATGCATACGATATTTTTTCTTGCAATTGATGGATGTGAGAAAGAGACTTTCACTTATAGTCTCTTAATTATGAGTCTATGAAATTTTAATTAAAATAACAAATTAATTCGATTTTTTCTGACAGATAAAAGTAACTAGAAAAAAAAATATTCGAAGTGTCTTTCTTACCTCGATCTGCAAAAAAAAAAAAATAGACTTTGGAGTTTTTTTTTATTAATCTAAAAGAAAGGAAAATAGAACAAAGAAGACAATACCAATAAAAAAAAAAAAGAAAGAATAAAAAAGAGAGTAATAAGTAATAAAAAAATATGATAAATATGATACTGTAGTAGTTTACTACACAATGTAGTAGTTTATTACACATAGAAATGAGAAGAATACATAAAACTATTTTTTTTTTCTCAATTTTACGAACAAGATTCAAGAATAAGATTTTTTGATAAAACAAGAGGAATATGTCCGGAAATCAACTGGTAACAAAAAAAGGGGGATCATTTGTTTCTTGAACAGTTCTTTCCAAAACAAAAATGAATCCACCTGATTTATGAGTAATAAGATAATTCATGACTTAGGCGATTTTTAAGAATAGAAAGGAATAACCGAATTGAGTTAATGGATTTAGCTAGGTCAAGAGACCAATAAATGATTTTTATATTCGAAACCCATTAGAAAAGAAGGGACAATCAATGAGAAATCAAATCATACAGAAATGATAAAAGAAAGACTTG